TTATTGATCCAGTGAAAGATGTTGTATAAAAAACATCTATATAAGCACGATTATATGACCAATTATACAGTATACTTAAAAGTTTGTCCCAAGAACTTCTCTTTGGCCCACTTTTCACAAATAAATTAATTAAATCTAAATTTTTGAAAGGGGAATAAATGGGTTTATATAAAAAGGATGCTAGAAATATTCCAAAATAAGCTATACTAACTGAAAAAATTGCATCTTTTAAAAATTCATACCAATTAGTCGAATCTTGTGACTTTTTATGCAAAAGGTCGATAGATGGAGCTAACCATTTAGATAATATATCTAAATCTTTTCCTTCTTGATTAAAAGGAATCCCTAGAGATCCAATAAACAAAGTAAATAGAACTAATACAAGTAAAGGAAATAACATAGTATTGTCCGATTCATAAGGATAAAAATAAGCTTTTTTATTTTCAAAATAAAAAATATTACTAATAGGTCGTTTATCATTTCGTTTTGTTATATTCCCATCACTTTGATATGTCTTTTTCGAATTTACTAATTTTTTTTTTATTTCTTTTGAATATCGTTTACCCCATAAAGATATTGAATAAAAGGTTTTTTTTTTTTTACCACTATAATTTTTTAAGTAAATATTTAAATGCCCTTCAAAAGTAAGTAAATAGATCCGAAACATATAAAATGCAGTTAATCCTGCTGTGCCCCAAGCTATTATTGCAAAAATTGGCGAATACAACCAACTATCATTAAGAATTTCATCTTTGGACCAAAAACAAGCAAGAGGCGGAATACCACAAAGAGAAAGTGTACCTAATAAAAAAGAAGTTTTTGTAATCGGTACATATTTGGTTAACCCCCCCATAAGAACCATATTTTGGCTTTTATGTGGCGAATAGCCAACAATAGTTTCCATTGAATGAATAACGCATCCAGATCCTAAAAACAATAGTGCTTTAGAATAAGCATGAGTAATCAAATGAAATAAAGCACTTCGATAAGACCCCATTCCTAGAGCTAACATCATATAACCCAATTGAGACATTGTAGAATAGGCTAACCCCCTCTTAATATCTTTTTGAGCAAGGGCTAAGGTAGCTCCTAAAAATACTGTTATTATTCCTATTAACGAGATCAAATTCATTATATAGGGTATAACTATGAAAAGTGGAAGAAGACGAGCTACAAGAAAAATACCCGCAGCTACCATAGTAGCTGCATGTATAAGGGCCGAAATAGGAGTGGGTCCTTCCATAGCATCCGGTAACCATACATGAAGAGGAAATTGTGCAGATTTAGCAACAGCACCGGCAAATAGTAGAACAGTACACAAGGTAATAAATGGAGAATTTACTTCATGATTATAAATCAAGGTATTCAATATTTCGAATAAATCACGAAATTCAAAACTACCTGTTATCCAATAAAAACCCAGAATTCCTAATAATAAACCAAAATCACCTACACGATTCGTTACAAAGGCCTTTTGACAAGCATTTGCTGCAAGAGGTCTTGTAAACCAAAAACCTATTAATAGATAAGAACATACTCCAACCAATTCCCAAAAAATATAAATTTGAATCAAATTTGAGCTAGTAACTAATCCCAACATTGAAGTACTAAAAAAACTCATATAAGAAAAAAATCTCAAGTATCCTTGATCGTGAGCCATATAATTATCACTATAAATAAGAACCATAATTCCAACAGTAGTGATTAACATTAACATAATAGAAGTAAGTGGATCAATCAAGTAGCCAAATTCGAAAGAAAAATCATTATCAAGAGTCCAAGACCATACATATTGATAGATAGAATTAGTATTTATTTGCTTAATAGAAAGATTCATTGAAAAAATCATGACTATACTTAACAATAAAATACTTGGAAAAGCCCACATACGACGAAGTTTTTTGGTTGCTGTCGGAAAAAGAAGAAGTCCGACTCCTATTAATATAGGAACTGGAAGTGGAATGAAAGGTATAATCCACGCATATTGATATGTCTGTTCCATAAATTTTTTTATTCTTAATTAATTGTTTACGATTGACTAGATCTTACCTCTTTTAAAAGAAGTCAATAAAAATTTGATATATGCACTAATACAAATAAATCTAATTTCTTAGAATTTTTATTTATTTTCAATTGTTCTTTCTAAGTTTCTGCTCAATACTTCAAATATTCAAATCAAGAAGTTACAATTGGTCAAATCATAGGAAAAATAAATTTTAAATTACCAACCTCCTTCGGATTTGAAAATTCAAATCAAAGGTCAAATAAAGTTTGTTTTTTTTTATTTAATAAAAAAACATAAACTAAAGTTTGGTTCGCTCCTTTATTATTTTATTTCTTACGCTATTTTTATTTTATTCCGTGTATATGAAATATAGCATGGAAATGAGCTATAGAACGACGGAAATAAAGAAAAGGGGAAATTCTTTAATTGTATTAAGTTCAACGAATTCAATTTCTCTGAGCTCAAGGATTTAAAAAAATTACTAAAAATCGTGAAGAATTTGAAAGAAAGATCCAAACAACCCCCCCTTTTATGAATATTTTTGGAAAAAATAAAAAAAAAAATATTATTTTTTCTACTTTTAGTAATATATATTTTTTTTCCAATATCTTTTTCCTAGTTTCTTTATTTTTTTTTAGATAAGAGACTAAAAAAAATAGAATAAATTGGGGAAAGCACAGACTTTTTTTGAACAAAAAATAGATGTCTTTCACATCCAGGTAAATCAATGAGAAATCTCTAAATTTTTATTTAAATGGCAGTTCCAAAAAAACGTACTTCTGCATCAAAAAAGCGTATTAGAAAAAATGTTTGGAAAAAGAAGGGGTCTGCGGCGGCGTTAAAAGCGTTTTCCTTGGGGAAATCTCTTTTGACCGGGAATTCAAAAAGTTTTTTTGTACAACAAACAAATGAAAAAACAAAAAGTAATAAAACATAAAACGTCGAAATAATCTCTATTGGCCTGACTCAAAAATAGACTTATTTCATTTAAAAATAAAAAATAGGGGATTTTATTTACGTTTGAGTTAATCAATATGCAATAGAATTCCCTATTCTCTTATCTAAGAATTTGTTCTATTTACTTCAAAAAAGGAATACTTCTTTTTTTGAAGTAAATTTTATGATTTCTGTACGTGGTGGAGATTTTTTTTCCCCATCGACCTATTTGTTTTGTTACAATAGTATAAGGTTTTTTTTTATACTTTTTCTATTCACTTTTTTATCTTGATCTTTAACATTAATAGCAGAGAGGGTAGAAAAACTTTATTTACTAAAATTAGTAAAATAATTAAAACTAATCAATTGTTAATCAAAATTTGAAACTTTTTTGGTATAACTTTCTTGCCGTTGTTTTTATATTTTCTGTGAATTTCTATATAGATCCCTATATATCTTTCGCCACGAATCCGCCCCAAAGAACTTAGTAAATAGATTCTGGATAATTTTTTTATTTTTTGATCATTAAATTAAACTATTAAAACCATTTTTGTTGGGGGGGTTATATCTCTTAATTCATAGTAGGACTTTTTCGTTTTTAGAAGAGTTCAAACAGGAGAGAGTCTAAAATATATGAAAAAAAAAACCAAGACGTAAACCGAAATAATGAACCTTCAAACATCTATTTGAACTAAATTTTATTCATAAATTTGAATCTTTCCTAAAAAACATTTCACCCGCTTGAATTCTTAAATCTGGACCATTTCTTAGTCATAGGATATTATGAGTTCAAGACAGGCCGCTATGGTGAAATTGGTAGACACGCTGCTCTTAGGAAGCAGTGCTAGAGCATCTCGGTTCGAGTCCGAGTAGCGGCATGTCAGCTACGAAAAAAAAGAAACCGATCCTATAATAATGAATTAAATTTCCAATTTCGATTTTAAAATTATAATTAAGGGACTCCTCTTTACATTTTTTATGATATTTGCAACTTTAGAACATATATTAACTCATATTTCTTTTTCGATCGTTTCGATTCTAATTACAATTAATTTGATAAGTTTTTTAGTTGATGAAATGGTAAAACTGTATGATTCATCCGAAAAAGGGATAATAATAACTTTTTTCTGTATAACAGGATTATTACTTACTCGTTGGCTTTATTCAGGGCATTTTCCCTTAAGTGATTTATATGAATCATTACTATTCCTTTCATGGAGTTTTTCCCTTATTCATATATTTCCCTATTTCAAAAAACATAAAAATATTCTAACCACAATAATCGGACCTAGTGCTATTTTTAGCCAGGGCTTTGCTACTTCAGGTCTTTTAACCGAAATACACGAATCCCCAATATTAGTACCCGCTCTTCAATCTGAGTGGTTAATAATGCACGTAAGTATGATGATATTAGGTTATGCAGCCCTTTTGTGTGGATCATTATTATCAGTATCACTTCTAGTCATTACAGTTAAAAAAGAGAGAAAGTGTTTTTCTAGGAGTAATCATTTAATAAATTGGAATGAGTCACTTTTCGTTGGTGAAATCCAATACATGACTGAACCAATAAATTTTTTACAAAATACTTCTTTTTTTTCTCCAAAAAATTATTACAGGTTACAATTAATTCAACAATTGGATTATTGGAGTTATCGGGTTATTAGTCTAGGATTTATCTTTTTAACTGTAGGAATTCTTTCTGGAGCAGTCTGGGCTAATGAAGCTTGGGGATCTTATTGGAGTTGGGACCCAAAAGAAACTTGGGCTTTTATTACTTGGCTCGTATTCGCTATTTATTTGCATACTCGAACAAATATAAAATTGAAGGGTACAAATTCCGCAATTGTAGCATTTATTGGATTTCTTATAATTTGGATATGCTATTTTGGGGTCAATCTATTAGGAATAGGACTACATAGTTATGGTTCATTTACTTTAAATTAAAAAATGGAATAAAAAAAAGAGAGAGTGAGTTCCGATGAAGAGAAAAGTATACCGCGCATAAACAATAAAAAGAATTTGAACTCACATTCTTGCGAGTTCAAATTCTTTTTATTGTTTAATGGACGAAAAGAAGAAAAAGCCTTCATTTTTTCATTCTACAAGAAAACTAAAAACTATCTATAAAAAAAATTAGATAGAATAACTTCAACCCTATCAACTGATAGTGAAAGAACGAAATCGGGGTACATACCAATACCTAGTATAGGTAAAAAAATAGCGATCGAAAGAAATAACTCTCGTGGTCCAGAATCAACAAAATAAGAGTTTGAAACATTAACTATCTTGTATCCGTAAAACATTTGGCGTAACATAGATAATAAATAAATCGGAGTTAATATCATTCCAATTGCCATTACTAATGTAATTAGTATTTTTGCTATTAACAAGTATTTTTGACTAGTAATTAATCCAAAAAAAACTAGTAATTCCGCAACAAAACCACTCATACCTGGTAATGCAAGAGAAGCCATCGAAAAACTACTGAACATTGTGAATATTTTTGGCATTGAGATAGCTATTCCACCCATTTCATCAAGATAAACAAGACGTATTCGATCATAAGTTGTTCCAGCCAAGAAAAAAAGTGCAGCACCAATAAATCCATGAGAGATTATTTGTAAAAGGGATCCGTTGAGCCCCATATCGGTCATAGATCCAATTCCAATAATTATGAAACCCATATGAGATACAGAGGAATAAGCTATTCGTTTTTTTAAATTTCGTTGACCAAGAGATGTTGAAGCTGCATAGATTATTTGGATTGCGCCTACTATCATCAACCAAGGCGAAAATATAGAATGAGCGTGAGGGAATAATTCCATATTTATCCGAACTAATCCATACGCTCCCATTTTTAATAAAATTCCGGCTAGAAGCATACAAGTACTATAATGTGCTTCTCCGTGGGTATCTGGTAACCATGTATGTAGTGGTATGATTGGTAATTTGACAGCAAAAGCGATAAAAAATCCAATATATAAGATAATTTCCAAGACCAAAGGGTAGGCTTGATTGGATAATATGTTCAAATTTAATGTCGGTTCAGTAGAACCATATAAACCGATACCCAGAACTCCTATTAAAAGAAAAACGGAACCCCCCGCCGTGTACAAAATAAATTTTGTAGCTGAGTACAGGCGCTTTTTTCCTCCCCACATGGATACAAGTAGATAAACGGGAATTAATTCGAACTCCCACATCAGAAAAAAAAGTAAAAGATCCCGAGAAGCAAACAATCCTATTTGCCCACTATACATTGCTAACATCAGGAAATTAAATAATCGAGAATCTCGAGTAACTGGCCAAGCCGCTAAAGTAGCTAAAGTAGTGATGAATCCTGTTAGTAAAATGGGCCCTATAGAGAGTCCATCTACCCCCAATCGCCAATGGAAATCAAAGAAATGGATCCAGTTATAATCCTCAACTAGTTGAATTAATGAATCATCCAATTGGAAATGATAACAGAATGCATAAGTAATTAGAAGAAGTTCTAACATACATATACATAGAGTATACCAACGGGTCACTCTATTGCCCCTATTTGGAAAAAAGAAGATTAATGAACCCGCAAATATTGGTAAAACTACAATTATTGTTAAGAAAGGAAAATGATTCGTGGTAAAGACAAGATACACTTGGGCCAAAAAACCCGTGCTCAAATTTGATTGAATTTTGAGCACGGGTTTTGTCAATAAAAAAAAATGAATTCAAGTAGAGTTTTCTGAAACGTATTAATAACTTAGAGCCATACTGCGGGTTGTTTCATTCGATAAATAAACTCTAACACTTAAGAAATCTGTTGGACAGGCAGATTCACATCTCTTACAACCAACACAGTCCTCGGTCCTTGGAGCGGAAGCAATTTGTTTAGCTTTACATCCGTCCCAAGGTATCATTTCTAATACGTCGGTGGGGCATGCTCGGACACATTGAGTACAGCCTATACATGTATCATAAATTTTTACTGCGTGTGACATTGAATATATCCATTTTTGGCGTGAGAAATTTTCGGTCTAGTAAACTAACTTATAAATTTAGTTAAATTTAGATACCAGACGAATCAATGAGTGATCAGAATCAATGTACTTCCGAATTAGTTTATGTATGAGCAAGGGCAAAAGTACTTATATTTCTTAGGTTTTTTGCAAACACGATCATACTTTATGATACCTTTCCGTATCAAACCGGGGAATTATAATTAATTTATGAATATTTTAATAGGATTAATCCTAATATTATTTATTCAATAAATTTGATTGGTTAATATTAGTTGATTTTCTGTTACGATAAATTGATGAAACAATAGCTAGTCCAATAGCTGCTTCAGCAGCTGCAATAGCTATAACAAAAATTGAGAAAATGTCTCCTTTTAATTGACGATTATCAAACATATCCGAAAATGTTACAAAATTTATATTAACTGAATTTAATATAAGTTCAAGACACATAAGAGCTCTAACCATATTTCGACTTGTGATCAATCCATAGATACCAATAGAAAATAAATAGGCACTCAAAACAAGTACATGTTCGAGCATCATTAACCAACTCCTTAT